AAAACATGAAATTAGATGAAATAAGGCAAGCATCACTGCACAATCTACTCGATCATTCCACCGGGTACCCACCGCTGTCAGGCCCACCTTTTTCTTTGATTTCAATGATTCTCAATAAAGTCTTTCGATTTGAAGAGATGGAGTTGGAAAAAGCCTTGGACTGAGATACGTGACGATATGCCTTGTCCCCAGCCTGAAGAGGGGAATGCGCAAGCAGAGAAAGACAGTGCCAGGTCACAGAAAAAGAAAGAAAAAAGAGAAAAAAAGAAGGGTCGAAGGACTGAGTTTCAAGACTCTGGGTTGACTAGAGAATCAAAGATCGTCCCGAGCGAAGTCAAATAAAGATGAAATGGGAGTGGAAATACACTCCATTTCAAAGGTGAGGAACGTAGACACTCGACCTTAGGCAGATGAGGTGGAGGAGTTATAACATGATATTGACACGAGCTGCATCTGATCTTATAAACGCAATTGATTCAGCAGGAGCCAGCACAAAAGCAACAAGAAAGGCTGTTTCGCTTTCAAATCCTTCTTCATCGGTGGCATAAGCAGAAGAAGTAGAACAAGTGCCCGTAGAGGAGTCAGCGAGACAAGCCTCAAGCCAAAGAGTTTAGGCATTTGAGAGGACAGTCCCGGGAAAGGGGGGGTAAGAAAGAAGAAGAGCTTAGTTGATAGGATAGAAGGAGGATGGCTTCTCTAATCTAACCCATACGTAGACGAAAGTAGCATTCAGGCATCGGTGGAAGCGCTAAGCGCAAAAAGTGAAGAAGCTTTGAAGCCGATCGAACATAGCGAGAGTAGCGGATTAGCGGCTGATCTTCTACCTGATCTATCTACCATATTGATGTATTAGAGAGACCGAGTTCCTACGAGGGAAGAAAAGATTCACCAGCTCTATCGATTATCAAATCCCTGTACCTTTGTGAAAGACATCGCATGGAATAGCTTACACGGAAAGGAGAAAGGTACAAGCTCAGATTCAAAATAGAAGTTCCTGAGCTAGAAGGAATGGGATCAGGGGTGGGTAATAGACTGACTGCCAAGGTACGAAGTCTCGACCAGAGGGAGAGGAGTGAAGCTGCTTGACAGGGCAAGGAGTGAAGCCGCTCTAACGGATCTGAGTTCAGCTGCTGTACCAATAAGTGAAAGAGCGGACCGCAACTAGACCTGAGAACAGCTTTCAGGCATCCTCTCATTTTTGAGGTCTTAGATAGAAGATGAGCCGACAGTAGGACTCTCTTCAAGTGTAGGATCGTAGATTACTAGCTGATAAGAAATACTATCCGGTAAATGGATATTGGGTTGAGCCCCAGCCGATAGCTCTGCTGATAAAGGAGTTTTCATTCATGAACTGACTTCCAGTATAAGCCAATAAAAGGGCATATAAGGCATAAAAATGGATCAATACCCCTTTTATTTAAGACCGAGAAAGCCCAAGAGGAGAGAAGTAGGTCGATTCCAAAGGGTCCTTCATCAATCTAGGTGATCTGAAGGGGCTATTATAATTATAAGGATAAGGAGTCTCTTTTTAATGGCTAGTTGGTTGGGGCTCAACTGGATGGCATGGATAGAGCTATCTTGCCTTCCTCCATACAGTACGGCGCGCTCCCGTCACCCCCGGCGGCACGGTATGCCTCCGTTGATCTGTTCTGACAATACAGATGAATGTCTCTTTATCTCCTGTCAGTCGAACCACTTTACGGTTCAATGCTTGTCTGTATTCCTTTCGGCGGGTAGCTATTCAGATAAGTTTCTTTCTGACGCGCTGCTAGCTTCCTCTATGTTGTATATCCATACCTCGTTTGGGTCGGTACTTTGGTCTTTACATCCCCCACATGATTGGAGATGGAAGGATTGCCTCGCCCTTCTAGAGAGTGACGGCTTATTCATCGTTAATTGACGGACGAGATGGCTTTGTCACCAACTCTCATTTGTTTAGTCTACTTCCTAAGTTACGAGCATGACATGCGCTAGACTTTTTTTTACTTTTATGCTTAAGACCACTGCTCTGGATAATTAAAGACCAAAGAGATGCTTCCTATACCGGACATTCAAAGACTTAAGCCCTCGTTGCACGGAATTGTAATCGTCGACCAGAGGGATGGCCTGTGATCAATACCTATTCATCTATCGCCGGCGATTCGCGTTACGAATCAATGTCCCTTTCATCCTTGTGCCGAGTAGTAAAGTTAAGGGAAGCTCCCCAGACAGAGAAAGATCGGGGTTTGGAAGCGGGATGACATAAGGACTATGTAAAATTCCGTCACGTGCGGGTGGACCAGAACGTAGACCTGTCATTCCGGATGGTAAGGCCCTTGAAGCTGAATTGGATCAAAGGCTTTGCATCTCGCATCTTTCTACTTATTTCGTAACAAAGCGAATGAGTAATCTAATACCCTACCCCGAGCGCAATGAGGTGAGGTCAAAGCAGCATGTAAATATCGGAATTCAAAATGATATCCCGACGAGCAGGATTAGCTGTACGGCGGGCCGCGAGGATGAATGCGTTGTTGGAAGAATAGTTGAGGCACTATGTCACAGCTAGTCAAAAGAATTGGGTGGACTTGCTTGACAGTGCACAGTTTTGCTATAATCTGCATCGGTCCTCTGAAACAGGCATGAGCCCCTTTGAGTTGGCCACAGGGCTTCTTACTCCCCACGAAGTGCCAAGGCAGCGTACAGGAAGGAAATGTCCAGCAGCATACAGATTCGCCCGTTCAAGGAAAGAAATGCTGGAAGAGGCACAAGACAGCTTGCTTGGATAAGGCCATTGGGCGAATGAAGAAGTATGCTGACAAGGGGCGTAGGCCGATGGTTGGTGATAAAGTGATGCTAAAGCTTACTCCACAGATTTGGAAGAAAAGAAGTAGTAAGACAGTGCATCGTGGGTTGATTCCAAAATATGATGGGCCCTTTGAGGTTTTCAAACGTGTAGGGGTACCTGTGTGTGTGAAAAGATGGAATCTTTCTTGCTTTCTTTTCTAAATGAAATTCATGGCTGGACCCCGTGCTTGCCTATCTAGTAGGAGAGTCAGTCCCCCCACCGCCAGGTTGTCCGGTTTCTCGGGGTCAGTCTGCAAAGATGAACTCCCCTTGACTGACTCACATAGAGGATTACGAAAAGTCTGACTAGCAGGAAAAGAGGAAGATCTCTATTCCCTTTTTCGTAAGTCCAAAGTAGTTCGTTCAGTAGGATACGTTCCTATGCTCCGCTCCCATTAAAGGATCCGCGGGTTGTGGTCAACTGGGATCACCAGGCAAGGGGATGCATTTCGATCCAAGGCCCCAAAGCCACCCACTCACTTATTTAGGTATTTAAAACCAGCAAAGGAGAATGGTCGCTTTAAGTCAGTACTGGTAGTTGAATAAGGAAGCCTTAAGAGTGAATGCGTGATAGTTCTAGTAGCTCCTGTAGCTAGGCGAATGTAGGTAGGATGGAGAGAGAGTGAGACCTGCGAGTATAGTATAGATAGGATAAGGGAAAAAAGGGGATAAAGAGGAATGGTAAAGCCTTTCTTTCCAATATGAAAGCTAACCTCTTCCGCTTCTGTCTTTCTTTCGCCTTCTGCTTTACTTGACTAAACCCCGCTTACTTACAGCTTGAGGGCAGGTGTGCGTTAGAGCTCGGACAACAGGTTTTTCTTCCTATGAATGTGAAGCTGCTTCGTCAGAAAGATTATGACATACATGAAGTGTGTGTGCTGATCGTGGTGTAGGAGGTTTTTGAAAGAATCCGTGGGAACAAGGAAAAAGGCATGCCTTCTAGAAGATCTTGTGCAATTTTACCGATTATGTCCATCGCCCAACCACGGAACGGCCAGGGTTTCATAATTGGGTTTAGTTCTGAGGCTGGACGGTGCTGCACCCCCCTGTAGCGCTGACACGCTTCACATTTAGTATATGAAATACAAGAAGAAAGAATTCTTGGCCAAAAATGTCCGTGTCTTCCATTCCAATCTACCAACGTATCTTGTGTTGGTGTGAACTTCCATCGTGAATCTGCCATACAATCTTAGCAGCCTCAACTTCTCCAACACATCTTATTTGAATCAAGCGGTACAGAACATCATCAATCAACACATAGCGCAATGCCTTCTGTCTGATTGACCTTGGAGCATCCGAAGAAGGCTTCTTGAAGTACTGGATTGATGAGGTTTCACCAATCATCTTCAAAGATCTCAACGTCAAAGATTTCCCTTTCATCAAGCAAATGCTTCTGCCCGGAGGGAACGAGACTTTGAATGTTAACTTGCTCTTCTTTGTTTGTTTGCTTGTTTCTCCTTTGTTCCTAGTAAGGTGTGTTGCTTTATCTGCTTCTAGTTGCTTAAGGTTGTATGCTTTCTCCTTTATCCCTAGCAAGTTGATAGAGGGCTTAGAACCATGTTTCAATCTCGTAATGTTGTTCTCTTTCTCTTCCTTTTCTTACCTCTTAGCGGAGCTCTGCTCTTTGCTAGCGTTACCAAGTGGAATGAAGCCATTCTCAGGAGTGGGAGAGGGTTGAAATCCCAGATCTCATACGCTTTTTCGTGGCGAACTCAAAATAGAAGAGAGAAAAGACAAGGAAAGATTCGTATACCTCGTTCTTGAACCTGTGACTGATAGCTCAAGCTCGCCAATCAATAAAAGACGGCTCTCTCTGGCTAGTTAACGAACTTCAAGTGATCGATCGGATTCTACTCTGCCAGACGGAGACCGGCTTGACCCTAAGGTGGAAAGCTCTTTGGGCGAAGAGTTCTCAACCAATCTCGCACTTGACACGCAAAGCAATAAACAGCAGTCTATCTTCACAGAGAAAGAGAAGGATCTTCGGCAAGGGGTTCCCGGCTTCGCGAGACCTTTTCGATCTGCTCTAGGCTAAGCTCCTTGGGTCCTTGTTTTCTCGATCAACAATCAACCATGAATGAATAAAGAGATCCTCTCTTATCTTATGTAATTATTCAATCTTTCTTTTATTCACCAACACAGGTAGGTCGAGCGCAAGGACAAACCTTGGCTTACTTCAAGCTGGGGAATATAGGGAAGGGCTACTAAGGCAAGCAAGTGAGGTGCGCAAAGTGAAATAGGGGGGCTGGCTCTGACTCTTCTACCGCACCGGTTACCAATTTGAGTGAAAGGAAAGGGCTCATAGAAGACTTTGACTATTGAATCAGCTATGGTCCACCGCCGGGAGAGCTAACTAACATTCCTATCCATGGTAAGAAAAAAGGGTGACCTGCCTTAGTTACAGGCGTTCCTGGCTTGGCACACTGAACCAATACTAGACTAAGAACCAGGTGAAGTTACTTGCCTTACCGCATCTCTGCTGGATGTGGCATTTGTCCCTTCTCATATTGCTATTGAAAAAATGGAATCAAACCTTACGAGGGTCACTTTCCTACCTGGATCCTACTCCTATACTGATTTGATGAGATGCTGCCTAGCCTAACCTGCTTTTAAACTGTTTAAGGAAAGGTAGTTCAGTCACTTAAGGCTCTGGAGATGTTGAAGGAATAAGGGTTTCCATTGAATCAGTTGTTGGTTAGAAATTGAATAAGATAAGTAAAGTCGCGTAGGCCAAACTGGTAACAAAGCCTGCTTCACCTTCACTTCTTCTTTAATCACACTCAGGAGATACGATTCTTTCATCACCTGGCTTGTCTTGTGGTACTCAAGCCGAGCTCTATAAGACGTAGATCGCCCCTGTCCCTTTTCTTTGAAGCCTGCCTGGTTATTTCCCCTTTCACTCTCTCAGATGTGTTATACGTAGATTGATGAGGTGGGTTGGTCCTATTAAGTCAACTACTGTTGTGTTCCGATCCTTTCTGTGAGAGCTTGTGACCATCGCAGTGACCGCAGTATGCTTAATCGACTGTCTCTCTACCTTCTTGATCGTTGCATCACAAGTTCGCAGACAAGCCGCATTGTGCACTCACTCTTGCGAGGAATGCAAGAATTATTATTATATAAGATAATATACTAGGTCGGGAATCTTTTGTTATTTATTACATTACTAGGAAAACGGACTAGCTCAATGGATAATCCGATTCAATCCAACCTTCCGGCTTTCTATCTCACTATCGCAGAAGGTCATGGGCGATACCGCACTGCACACTTTCTATATCTCTGTCTCCGGCTAGTTATAGTTATCTCTTTCATCCGGCTTTATAGATCAGTTCTCGTCGAATATATCACATAGATATAGATCGCAATCCGTGGGCAAAGAGTAACCCGAAAGCGAAGGATAAGGCAGAATTCGATCTATCGTAACTTAACCCCTTCCTCTAAAATGACTTTGGGCTCGCCTTGTCTTGATATAGGGCAGTCAACCAACTCCCTTTCTTGCTCGTTGCTTGTTGCTAGCTTTAGCAGTCGTTTTTCAGCTGGTTAGTCTGCTAAGCATGAAAGCAAGGAGGAGAGAAGCTCTCTTTCTTCCTCGGGAATCCGGTATATGAGAAATTTTTATACAAGGTCTCACATGTAGAGATACCCTACCCATAGAGGAAGGAGTTGGTAGCAGACAAGTCATTCAGCAATGAAACTTTCATGGCGTAGATTGACCTTTCACGAATCTGTCTTGAAGAGTGAGATCGTTATTGCATAGATAAGGTGCCTATCTCTACACGGTACTTCCACAATGAGATCAGAAAAGCAAAGAAGGAGCTTTCGCTTCGCACCTTGGTATGGTCCACTCGATGAGTATCTCTGGAATTTACGTTCAAAATTCTAAACAGAAGGTGTTACTCCCTACCGTTGAATGCGTGTGATCAACTGTGTAATCGAGGAAGCCAACATTGACTGACTTTCATGGTTAAGAAAGAAAAAGAACCAACAAGATAGGGCGGTCTCTGCTCCTCTCTAACTAACAGGAGAAGCGGAACATGTAGCTTTTCATCCTTGTTTGATCATCCTATCAGTCATGGTCACGGGTTGAGTATCTCTTTTTCGGTAGTTGGTTTGACTGTTTGTGATCAAATAAAACAAGAGCAAGATATATCGTAGTAAAGTAGAGCTAGGCTGAATGATTGGCTTGTATGATAAAGATGATCAGGCGGGTAGCCTAGCTAACACAGCTATGGAAGTCCGACTCTTCCTTGATTTTTTTTTTTCCGGTATGCCGCTCCGCGAGCAAGGAGCGCCGCGAGCAGAGCGAGAGAACGAAGTGCGCTGTGGTGATGTCGGAATTTGCACCTATTTGTATCTATTTAGTGATCAGTCCGCTAGTTTCTTTGATCCTACTCAGTATTCTTTTTATATTTGCTTCCAATAGTTCGACCCATGCTCTTTTCATAAAAAGAGCAATTCCTTATCTCTTTCCTCTTCTCATCATTTTGACCTTGATTAGTGTGTGCAATTTTTTTTGTCTTTATTTCGGTTACATGGATCTTTTTTGTTCCATGTTGGGTACAACAGCTTTCTCACTAAGTGGGAGAGCGATCTCGCTTTTTTTGCTAAAGCAGGGATGCTCCGCTGGGCTTTCCTTGGCCATTGGATTTGCTGTGAAAGCTCTTCTCACTTCGGGGATCGAACCAAATATGATGAATCCTTCGGATAACTCCTCCTCTGCGCCTTCCGCCTTGGAACAACGAACAAATGAGCTCATTCAGGATAATTTAAAAGAGAGAAAAGGAGATCTCGGAGATGGACAAAGGGTTTCCGAAGTTCGTCAAGGAGTGGAACATGACTTAAACATAGACAGAAAAGCAGAAAAATTTGAATTAATCAAGCAACTGGAAAAAGAGGTTAAGGCTAAAAACGAGCCTTCCCCGGTTACAAATTGCGCGTTCAATGAAATTAAGGAGCATACAGGAAAAATCCAAGATGGAAAAGGTGGGTGGAAACCCACCGATTGTTCTTTTCAAGAAAAGGGGAAGGCCGATGAATAACAACAGCTTTAGCAGAAGGAAGGAATATTCAACGGGGATCAGGGACCCACCGGTGAAAAAGAAAAGTGAGTTAGATAGATCTCCCGCCAGCAGTCTTATCTTCCTATCACTTCACTTCGTTCGAGAGATCTGATCTCTTCGGACCTCACCGGGCCGGGCGAAGGGGAAGGAAATGAAAATGAAATCAAAGAAGAGAAGGGCTGGAGGGTGGGTTTAGCATAGTATACTGAGACTTCATTCCAACAGTTTCTATTTAAATAGTAAATAGTCAAGAAGTTGATTCCTGGGCATGGTCAAAGAGGGCTTTCGGTTGAGATAGGGCTTATTAGAAGAGTGATTCATTCTACTATTCTAAGCCTTGCCTCTTCAGGTCTCCTTGATCTGGTTCTCTCCTTCTCTCCGGATTCCCGTATAAAGAAGCAATTACCTAAAAGAAGAGGTGACAGGCAGTTGGACTGAACTTTCCCTAGTTAGGGGCACACAAATGAGAGATTTGAGAATAGATTCATTTTTCCTTTGCTTCGATCACTTCTCGAACGGGACTTCTTCCTATAGATACCGGATAGATAGATCTCAAGGAATCTTTGAACTACTTCCACGCAAGGAAAGATTCATCGATAGTACTACCGATGTCAGGGAAAGCAGACAGCAGACTGAGATAGCGATACCAAGCCTAGCTTGAAAGAGAGACAGGCATGTGGTGAACCATACCGAGAGAAAGAAAGCAGAGGATAGATACATACCATAGGGATCCCCTGATGAAGTAAATCAGACAAAGTAGATTATCTCATGGAGTGAGCAAAGACAGATTCTAGACGGTTCGGTTGTTTCAGTCAGAAGGTCTTCCTGCTTTAGTCAATCAATGCAGAGGTACCTTTCTTCGCTTAGTAGCACTACTCTTCCTATAGGGCTTAGGTTAGGGCTTCTTTAGCACATAGCTAGTTTGAAGCTCAAAGAAGGACTGGGGAATTTTCAAGCTATGGGTCTTCCAATCAATCTTTGTGAGAAGCCTCTGTTCCTATAGTTGGTTTAGGGTAGGGACAAGAGAAGGAGGAATGGTACCACTGGCACTGATTTTGATTCCTATTGGTTTGTCTCCAAGCGGGATTAGTTAGACCCGGACGGTCAAGGCTTGACCATGATAGTAAGCGTAGCAGATCCCATTGCCAAGGACTGATCGGAACCATCCGAGCACACCGAGCTTGGTTGTTTAGTTTTGTTCTTTCTTTCTCTGAGTAATGCCCTAAGGTTTGATGCATGGGGTAAAGTTAGCTAAGGACCTAGCGAATTAGGTCCCCTATCTTTAAGATCGGCCTATGGATCTCATGGGAAGGGTGAGGGTGACTGCCTATAGGCGGCCGTCGGTGTCGCCTCCACTGCCCGATTAGTTTGGATAGGACGTACGAGTGGCAAGCTACCCGCTTTCGCTAATCACCGGGTTGACAATACGAGGGTATGCCTTATTTATCCGGCTCCGAACCACTTCCGTCCTAACCTCGCTCAGTTCTTTCATAAGATATCACCAGATCCAGTGATAGACCGTCAGAAAGTACACAGTGGCAGTCCAGACTTAGCGCCTGGGACGCAGCCTTTTGACCTTCGACTTTCACTGGAGTTGCACTTAATGAAGCAGAAAGTCGCCCAAAAGCTTATAACAAGATAACCGCTTTGATTGGAAAATCGGGTTGCCAGTCCGATTGGACAGAACTGCTAGCCTCCCTCTCTCTGCTTTCCAAAAGACTACCCAGATCCACGCCCGCATGTAGGCAGTTTTGAGACAAGATTCTCAAAAAGGGAAATAGCGTAGGAGATCATTGAAAGAACTTTCGACGACTTCGAGGCGAATCCGGACTCTTAACCGCATTTTCATTTCGGCCGGCAGACTGTCTTGCTTAAGACAATCGATTTCAAAGGATTGGGCTCGGAGCACCCTTTCCCCATTACGGATGGCAAAATCCGTTTGGAAAAAGCTCTTTTCTCGCAGAATTCCCTTTTTACTTAAGAATTGAATTATGGAATTCTCTCCCAGAGCAGCGGAACAAACAAATACAATCCGCATTGTGTTTATTTATATGTTACCAATAGCTCGGAAGAACCTCCTCTTCGTTATTATTATCATTCTTTTTCTTTTCTTGATGGGCTTCATCCCGAACGTCCCATTACATCTAGTACTACGTGTCATACTTATTGGGCATAACCCGTTTCATTTAAAACGGCTCTTCAACAACTCTCAGGATGTAGGTTGTTTATGGGATCTGCCGTGGTTTCGGTTTCGATGAAAACAATGGAAAGCATATAACCTACTATCCAAAGTCACGATCAGAAGTCAATTTGAAGTCCATGTAGGTGTGGGCCAGACCGGTGTCCATCCCGACCACGGGATGTTGGGCTTCAACTTCCCTTTGGCCTTTTGAATAGTATAGAAAAAAGGTGCTTGAATTGAAAGCTTCGTACTACGGACTAACTTAGCCATGAATTTCTCATCCAAGGGTCAAGCCCTTACATAATAGTCAGTGGGAAATCGGTAGCCTTTTCTTCAACTCTGAAGAAATGAGTAATGCTTCCTGCGAAAGAAGAGGATCACTTGCTTACATACGTGATTATGCAGCTGGCCCATTAGTGGGTTAAATTCCTGCTTGCCTTTCATTTTGAATTGAAAGAGTAGTCTCGAGCCGCGCTCTTCTGCCATGCGAAGGGAAGATCGGATTGAACGGCTAGCGAACTCCGGCAAGAAAACGACGAAATAGCTCATAGCCCGGGTTACTTCTCTTACTTATTATTTATGGGATCCCCCTTGGCCCCCTTTGGTCTGAAATAGCCGTACGCACTCTGGAGGTAGAGCCCAAGAATCCTATCTTTTTTGTTGAGTGGAAGTAGGAATGGAGTGGCTCATGCCAGACCGGAGAGATCATACTTATCGGCTAGCTCAATCGCAAATCGGGCATCCCCATGATATATTCAGCCAGCTTGTTAGCTCAGCCTCTTGCAGACCCTCGGGACTCGACATTCTTATAGGATTCCATTTCGTCTCCACAAGTTAGCCTGTCTGCCTGCAAGGCCCAATCGAAGCAGATTGTCCCCGACCTTAAGGGTTCCGGATAGCGCCCCTTCACTTGTAGTTTCGCTACTCTAGGACATCAACACCAACTCAGGCTCCAGCCCTAACTTCAGCTTTAGATTCAACTTAAAATTAGGTACCAGCCTTGGCCTAGGCATCGGTTTCCTTCTTCGTAGTCTTCTTCTTCACAGTTTCCCTCGGATTCGGCATAGCCTTCTTCAGATTATTCATCCTTGTCTTCGTCTCTGTCTACCAGATCGGATCCAATCAAAGCAGTTCGTCCCCCTTCTCAAGTTCCGGAGGGTGGCTCTTCACTTGGTGTTCACTATTCTTTTGTATTGGCACTAACAATGGCACCGACTTTAACTTTGACTTAGTCCTCCGCTCATGAATCTGGCTATCTCAAGATATCCGGATTCCATTCCTTTCTGATGCGCCTTATGTTTCCAAAAGGTAAGACTTTCCCCTTCCAGGGTGACCCCATTTGCCCGAGCCCTAATCGAGGAATGGCAATCTCGTTTCGGCCTGGCCTTGTCTCTTCTCTCTGAAGGCTGTTCCTATTCATATTCAAATTGTTAGATAGCTTCTATCTTTCAGTTTATATCTTTGGTTCTCGAGGTTCTCAAGTTTCAATCCAGATGTAATGGATTGTATTTCACCCTCGCGATAATAGCTATATGGGTAAATTGCTTGACGATCTATCCAAAAGGAGCCGTGTCCATGCGGTTTTCCTCTCTCGCATAGAGCCAACCTTACTCTATGTGCTGTCCTGGGTGGGCTACCATCCTTTTCCATTCCACTACTTTACATGTTAGCTCGTCTCTGTCTTCGTCTTTGTGTCTGCCGATTCAATTGATGCTGCTCGTCCGTCAGGATGGCTCGACGTGGATCCCTATTCTTATTCCTAGTTCCACCTTCTTGACATAGTTTCCGTCTCTTGAATACCAACTTTCTGCAGGGGTGGATTGAGCGGTGGCAACGTCCGAAAGGTATGATTTAGTAGTAGATGGCCCCTTCCCTTCCGTGTTTGAAACGGCTTAAGATCGCCTCGCCTTGGTCGGCGAGAAGAAACATAGAAAAGAAAGAAGGTATGAAATCCTTAGCTCCACCACGTGTTAAGCATACGAGAATTGAGACTGCTACCAGCCCCGGGAATTCCATAGCTGTTAGCTCTGACCCCAAAACATCCAAGGTACCTTGAAATGACTAGGAGCTCGCATGAACCCATATCAACCCATCTTCAATCAAGAGAACCGGAACTAGCTGGAAGAGAAAAAGAAGTAGATTAGGACTGCCTTTTAGCATTAGCTGGCGGGGAACTAAGAGAGAGTTCAGCAGGAAGGGAAGGAAATCTTCAACTTAAACTTCAACTCGCGTAAAGGGAGAAAGAAAAGAACTGGAAATGCATAGGATATACTCGATGAAATTATGAATGAAAATCGCAACTACTGGTACAATAGATACATACGGGTACTACTGGCCCACTATCGCTAGACGGAATGACACTCTTGTTATACGGAATCACACTAGCACTCTTAGCTCTTTAGCTATTACGCTTGGTAGTAAGGCGAGGAATGATAGCAAGAGTGCTTTACGAGAAAGAACCCTTTACCCTTTTTCTCTTTGACCTTGACCTAGCCCTTGCTTTGCTCGTTTGACACCTTGACTGGCTAACTAAGAGACTAGTCCCCTTTCTGGCTGGAAAAGTCAGTAGGTGGGGTGTTGAAAAACTTATCCTTCAAGTGAAAAGAAAAAAGTGCCTGCTTAATCTGCAAAGGAAATAGGATAACCTTAGTCCAGGTGATAGTACACTCCATCTTTCTTTCCCATTTGAAAGAGTGCTTCCTGCGCTTGCCTAAGGGACAGAGACCGCTGGACTGGGATTAGGATAGGTTTACACAAGGCCTGACCTTAGCATTCCAATTAGATACCCCTTTAGATACTCTGCTACATCAACAAGAAAGAAGAAGATAAAAAAATGATGTCTCTTGCTGAAGTGTTTGGGAACATCAGTTAGACCAGACATTGAGCCTATTGAAAGCACAATTCAATTCCTGCTCCTAGACATTCAGATTAAGATAATAGTGAGAGCGATAGACAGAGAAGTATAGAATGCTATTGTTTCAGAATCCAACACTTGTAAACTCATATCTCCAGGGACGGAGGTACCTTAGATTAGAAGCCCATACATAAGGACAGGGACTGAGCTTAGGACTGCAGGAAAGAGGATAGCCACTAGGCCAGCTACTAGAGACACACACACTAAAAAAGATATGGGGAAAGCATATTCTCTAGGAGAAAGAAAGACATCCATCTTGGCTGACAGGGCTGACCCTGACTCTGATGCTTGACTAGAAATTATACTTGCTTCACTTGAAAGTACAATTTGAACTTCAAGGCTTTAAAGGAAAGAGACTTATAGATTGGCTTGAAAACTCCCCAGAGATAAAACATCTTAATTAGAAGAAGAGGTCTTTCTTGATCCTGGAGAGGTAAAGATTGAGACAGGTTGTCAGAGTCATTTCTATTGCTGCCTAAGAGCCCTACCCCTACTTAAGATATTGCTTGAAAGGCGTTGGTTGAGTGACTGCACTTGCCCCTTTGACTGCTGGATTGATTGACTTTGCCAGCTTCAAACCCTACTGTTCTAAGGATAAGGAAAGGAACTGAAAGGGGATGAAAATATAGCTCATATTCTTCTCTTCCTTAGACCCACCATCTATCTAGTTAGCCTCCTCGGTGAAAGAAAGGGAAAGAATTTTTAATATTCGCTCTTCCGGAGCACTCTCTTAGCTTAGCTATCTACTAGGGAATCTTATCTAAAGCCTACGATATTTGACTTCTCTCTTTTCCTTGAGATGCTTCCAGTGCGCTTCAGGGGTTCTCGAGTCCGGGAAAGGGGAAGGACAGAGAGGATACCATCTAAGAAGGACAGGGAGGAGACCGCCTCTAAGACTACTCTCCTGGATGAGAAAACTACCCGAGGGCTCGAAGTGAATGAAGAATGATTGAGATGATAGCTAGGATGAACTTGAAAAGATCACAGCGCATTCTTTCAAAGAGAAGAAGCGATTCTAGCAAAGAGAAGAAAGTCTCAAAGAAGCCATTCGTAAACCTACAACTGACTTACTACTATCTTCTTATAAGACAGACTGGGAGACAGAAGGGAGGCTCTATTCAACCATTCTAAAAAAGACTGGCTACCATATAAGAAGAAAGAAGAGACTGCCTACTGCTTTGAAAGCGGCTTGGAAGGAAGGAAAGACTCCATAACCAAAAGGCAAAATATTCACCAAAGCTCTCAGTGTCAAGCGTTTTGAACTGTTGAGGACAGGAAATCGTACAGGCCCAGAAGCTCATAGGCCCACGGCGCCTATTGATAGAACGAGTGGCTAATTCCTTTGGTTGGATTATCATCCTTCCTCCCTGCCGGCTTCCCCGGAGCCATAGGTTGGTGACTTGGCCGTGCTAGTGGCTGCAATGGCCTCATCCTGGGCAACTAGTTGAGGCATATTCCACTTTAGTTATCCCAACGCTTCGCAACTAGTCTGATAGCGGAGTGAAGCTTAAAGAAATTCCATTCCTTTCCGTGCCGTGCCGGTCAGCTAGGCCCACTAAGGCTAAGTGATAGAGTAAGGTGCGAAGCAAAGTCATATCGTAGTCAGTTAAGCGAGATGGAATAAAAAAACGAAAAGAGTTATCCCGAGATGCATGAATAAATTTCTTTCTCGATGCGGATCACAGCCTAGTTTCGTAGCCAAGGGGCGAAGGGAAGGCACGAAGGATAGAAGAATCAGTCTAAGGCTATGCTCTGGGTTCTGGGAAGGTAGTTCAGTCACCCAGTTCAGTCACACCCGATGGATAAGCAGTGATTCCTCTCTTAGCATCTTACCCGGCAAAAAGCCTTAAAGAAGGAATAACTGGCTAAAAGCGTAGTGGATTTTTTCCTGCTACCATTGCTAATGAATCAACTGGTATTGGACTGCTCTCAAAGGCAAGGGGGGATTACTCTTAACTAACTAAGCCTAAAGGCTATCCAGCTTAAGGATGAAATTCTTTAGAAGGAAATACCCCGTCGGTAGTTTTGCAAAGGCAGAAGGAAAAGGCTTAGTCACCAGTTTCATACGAACTCACGAAGAAGGAAGGATGCCAAAAATCCCGACTTCTCTCGTCTTAGTGTAGTGGAACTCAAATACCCGAGTGAAGGAAACTCAATAGGTTGAGTGGGGGCAACTCACTGATTTTCCTGGGGTTAGGGGAAGGAAGGCCTGAGAATCTAGACCCAAAGGACTACTTCTCGTGATGAGCTATTTGAAGGAATCTTTCGCTGTATGGCCTCTGAAGCTTCTGCGAATATCTTTCCCTTTGAGTTGTAATTTAACAAAACAATAGGAACCGCGAACAGCTCTTTGTCTTTAGCCTGGCACTTGCCATTTCCTCAGCAGCTATTAGGATAATAACCGATGTTCTAGAATCTAGTGAGTTCGATTTTCGCAACAGCTCAATTCAGGGATAGAAGAGGAAGCTCTTGCTCTCGGTGTGATAGGAAGAGGTAGTCATAAACTCTTTATCCGCTTTGAATAGGAATAGCCGCAAAAGCCCTTTTACCTGGAACCAGTAAAAATATGATAAATAAAAGTAGCAGGCAAGCAAAGTCCTATACCCGAATTACACTCCAGAAATAATAAGAAAGGAATTGCAAGCTCATTGAACGAGTCGAGTCCGGTGCTCTTTAATTTGCTGGTATTGAACTGCTTGAAAGCATAAATAGGCAAAGGAAAGGGAATAATTAAAATAAACCAATACCTAGAGGAGACCTCTTTATATGGCCTAAGACTTCATATCAACAATTACCCTTTAAGCTTTTAATAAGCCAATTTCTGCCCAATAAAATACCCAACCAGCGTCTTTTCCCAAAACGCCATTATAATGTCCAGCGGGGGTATCACTCTCACCCTCCCATCCTCAATATTCGGTGGAAAATCTTCCAGGCGGATAGAAGGTCCCGAGTGGATACCGGAAGGAGGTTCCTGAGCTGGACGATGGCGCCCTTTAACAGCGCCAGCATAACTATGCACCACCAAAAGCAAGGTCACGAGAAGGTTGGTCATCAACCATCAGGCCGAGTACCTGTCACTCTCCCCTCATGGTTCACATCAGAAACCAGGTCAGAAACAGCTTCTTGGGTTGGCAAGATAGAGGATCCCTCATTCACGCTCGCCTTGAAAGGTCTATGGTGGAGAGGGCCATCACGGCCTCTGCTGCCCCTACCAGAAGACCTGCTTCTTCCACCCCTAGCAAAGGCTCCTGACGGGGAAAATCCACTTCCTCTAGGTTCACAACCCAACTGGGCTCTGACCGAAGGCTATTGAGAATAGCAAGGAGACCATCAGAAGGAGGGCCTGAAAGATACCCATGAGCCAGAGAGTGAACTCTATTCCATTCCAGTCTGGACCTTTCCTACTGACCAAAGGACCCGCACTCACGTCGGAGGAAGAACCCATGACTAAAGGATCATCCGTCCCATTCAAGTCCACAAACAACTGACCAGTACCAACAGGCGTGCAAGGAGGAGTCACCCCCAGACAGACCGGCCGAATTGGGCTCGGCCATCAAAAGAACCGGGAAAGAGAACAAAGAGCACAGCAACCCACAAAAGGACAGGCAAAACCAAAGGAGCCAACAGAACCAGCAGAGAGAAAGAGGTGAGGTTTCTCTCTTGCCTTACCTTCCAAAAAAGACTGACCGCGGCAGCAAGGAGCAAGAAAGGCAGCTCGAAATAGCAGGGGAGAGGAGAGATCGATCCGCCGTTGACGCTCACAGCTCCCCGGAACGCGTCTCATTTTCTGAATGAGAAGATTCTCTATAGCTGCCCTTGCTATTACTAAAGGGTTTCGATCTAGGGTCGAGGGGGTGTTGCTTCCATTAGTGAGACTTTAATAAGGTCTATTTGCTTGGCACTAAAATAGCCTCTACTGTAGCTGCAGGTGGTGCTTCCATTCGTCTACCCTTGACCTTTTCCCTTTGGGTTCTCAGACCTAGCCTAGCGTAGGATAATCGAAAAAAGATTCTTAAGTCAGTAAGTCACTTGACCCATTTCTTGGCGACTGGGACTGACCCATACTGACGGAAGGCAAATCGGGGCTGGCGGGGCTTCTTTATTGAAAAAGGGGAAAAATAGGGCTATAAGTAGGCCGTTTGCTATTGCTATAAGGGCTGCTCGCCTTTATACGGCTTGGCTTCGCTATCGCTCCTATGTAATGGTCGGCCTAAAAAGTAGTATTCCTACCATACCAGAATGCCTATTATATAGTGCTAGAAGCTTCGCCAGAAGCAAGCAAGACGAGGTCGCTCGGCTTCAAAACCGTACGTGGAGCTTCCGCCTCATACGGCTCCTCTAGGGATGGTGGATCAGACTTGTGAAGATTTTTTCTATGCTGAGAATCATCGATTTTTTGACTTGGCAGGGGCAGGGCCTTTCTCGCTGGGCGAGCGCATCCGATCCTGTCCTAAACAACTTCCCGTTCTGTTGCTGAAAGATAGATGCTGGTTTCTAAATGAGATTTAGTTCACGGGATATGCAGGATAGAAAGATGCTATTTGCTGCTATTCCATCTATTTGTGCATCAAGTCCGAAGAAGATCTCAATCTATAATGAAGAAATGATAGTAGCTCGTCGTTTTATAGGCTTTATCATATTCAGTCGGAAGAGTTTAGGTAAGACTTTCAAAGTGACTCTCGACGGGAGAATCGAGGCTATTCAGGAAGAATCGCAGCAATTCCCCAATCCTAACGAAGTAGTTCCTCCGGAATCCAATGAACAACAACGATTACTTAGGATCAGCTTGCGAATTTGTGGCACCGTAGTAGAATCATTACCAACGGCACGCTGTGCGCCTAAGTGCGAAAAGACAGTGCAAGCTTTGTTATGCCGAAACCTAAATGTAAAGTCAGCAACACTTCCAAATGCCACTTCTTCCCGTCGCATCCGTCTTCAGGACGATATAGTAACAGGTTTTCACTTCTCAGTGAGTGAAAGATTTTTCCCCGGGTGTACGTTGAAAGCTTCTATCGTAGAACTAATTCGAGAGGGCTTGGTGGTATTAAGAATGGTTCGGGTGGGGGGTTCTCTTTTTTAAGAATAAAGAAGAAGAATAGAATCTAATTCATGTTCATGCTAACAGAAGAGCGGATCCAATACCAAGACTACTTCTTTCTCAGGAAGTGCAGCAAGTACTTGAGGAATTTGGGGATGTCATGCCCCACGAGTTAGTTGCCCAAGTGCCCCCTAGGAGGGCAGTCTACCACAAGATCGAGTTGGAGCCTGGAGCCAAACCAGCTGAAAAACGTGACGCGCCCCCCGAAAAACGTAAGCGCCCTAGCGCCTTTATAGTCATAAGCTTTTCGGCTAGACCAGCTTCAAAGCCGTTGCGCGCTAAAGCCTTGACTTTATAGAGTGAGATCGAGACCTGTATCTAGTCCCGGATCCTTCAGCAGCATCACAGCTAGCAGACCCACTTCCATTCGCAGTTACAATTCCAATGGATCCCGCCTAAGCAAGTAGTTGCGATTGAGAGCAATCCAGTAGCAGTAAAAGCATAACCCGCGTGAACCAATCCCCACCAGCCTAGCCAATCCCAAAAGTGTTGGATAGTCGAGTGGGCCTGATGAAATGATTCTATCTCCTAGCCGAGAATAGCCTTATGCAGAATCGGGTGGTCCTTCCATCCCTACAATCGCCGGGAAAAGAAGAGGAATGAATGGTTGGATAGTCTGCCTATGCGAACGAATTAGTATGCCTGGTATGCCAGGCCAGCGGTGAAAGCAGGTCTTATGCCAAATCCCTAACCTGGTTTCGGATACGAGAATGAATCCTGCCTTTCCGGTTGGAAATGAGCCGCTCGCCTTTCCTTCCTTCGCTTTCTAGCTGCCTTCCTTGCCTTCGGCCTTCTTTCTACCTTCGGCTTATGTTTACTATCTTACTTATCTTTTAGTATTTATTATTTGAAAAGAATGGTTTAAGGTTAGGAAGAGAAAGAGACGAGTGCTGAGTTTTTTGATAAACACTATGGGAGGATTTGAGAACTCACTAATAACTGAAGATTGCTGACACTTGTAACCTGACCAAATCACAACAAACAATAATATACATGGAGTCGCATGGGAAATGCTTTTAGCCAAGCTAAGCTAACGGGTTGGAGGTAACTCGGGCATTGCTTTTTGAGAAAACTCCTTTCGGTTTCGGGTTACAGGTACATGGAACTAGGCTTTCTTTGATCATCGAACCTTTCTTGGTTCCGGGGATCAGGAAGAAATTCCTTATTCCGGGCCTACGTATCTCTTTCGGGAAGCGCTTGGATTAGACTTAGCAGTCACTCGAGCCAGGAAGTCAGTTCATAAAGTCAAGGCAGTAAGCTAGGCGGTTGATCAACAGAATTTCCTTTCTGCGATAGCTGTCTCGGCTTTAGCTAGTTCAGGTGGTTTTGGTAAGCTTGTCAGTTTAGCTAGTTAGGGAGGCTCGTAGATGAAAGCCTCTTTCCTTTTGGTAAGGGTAAGCGGTGAAAGTCCCTAGTATAACAAATCTCTGTTTCGTGTTGGCGGGATCGACTTCCACTTTCGATACCGAGAAAGCAAGCCGAGCAGAGAAGGTAGCTAGTGAAGTACCGGGCACGGTAGCTAGCGGCTTTGGTCTCGTCGTAGAATCTACTCTTTCAGGCACCGAAGTCAAATCACTTTGTCTTGCGGGAGGCTGATCAGAGAGTTCGTTCCTCTAAGCCCGGGTGGAGGGCCATCGTCGTAGAAAAAGTGTTCTTGTTCGGGTTAGATACAAAGAAGATAAGTCCTGTTTCGAGTGGAAGGCGGTAGCAGTTGCTGTTTCAGGTAGGCGAAGGTTGACTTAAAAGTCTTTATCTCGTGCTGTTGCGTAAGCAAGTCCAGCCTTTCAATGGTTAGGGCTAGTGAAAGCGGTTTAGAGAGAATTCGTCGACTGTTGACTTCTAGGCCCAGTTGACTTCTAGGAGAACGGGACTGCTAGGACTTTGACTTCTAAGAGCTACACTCGTTTAAGGCTTCATCGCTCT